CGTTCCACAAAGGTTCCAGAAGATGTTAATGGTAAGCAAGAAGATTGTTTACGAAGAAACAACAAGAAAAATTCATATTCTGATACATAAGAGTTATATAGGAATCGAAATAGTCTTTTATTTTCTTTTTTCAAAAGAAAAATCGATTTCATTGAAGTAATAAGACTATTCCAATTCGAATAGTAGTTGAGAAAGAATCGCAATAAATGCAAAGATGGAACATCTTTGATCCGGTATTGAAGGAGTTGAACCAAGATTTCAAAATGGATAGGATAGGGTATTTCTATATGTGATAGATAATGTAAATGCAAAAATTTGTCTTCTAAAAAGGGAAATATTGAATGAATAGATCGTAAATTCTGAAACTTTGGTGTTTCTTTTTCTTTCGGACAAGATAATTCTCGTAGCGAGAATGGGATTTCTACAACGATCGCAAACCCCTCAGATAGAATCTGAGAATAAAACTCAGAATAAAAAAAATTGTTGGAATCCAACAATCGATCTTGGTTAGGATGATTAACCGAGTTAATCCAAAAATTCTGCTGATACATTCGAATAATTAAACGTTTCACAAGTAGTGAACTAAATTTCTTGTTATTACAACTAACAATTTCCACAGGTTCGGAACCTTTTAATCCATAATCATGGGCAAATGCATAAATATACTCCTGAAAGAGAAGTGGGTAAACGAAGTATTGTTGACGAGATTTCCGTTTTTCTGAATACCCTTCCAATTTTTCCATTTGTATTTCTACTTGAATCAGAAAGAAGAAGCATTTCTCGGTTTCTCAAATGATGATACATAGTGCAATATGGTCAAAACAGGGTGTTGCATTTTTTAATACAAACCCTGGAAGGAAAAGGAATCTAATCCACAGATCTTTTCCTTTTCTATCCAATTAGTTTATGTTTGTTCTAATTACAAAAGAGAACAAATCTTTTATTTTTGCAGGCCAATCGCTCTTTTGACTTTGGAATCCAGTCTCTTTATCAATATACTGCTTCTTTTACACATTCAATCCATAACATCCCTTTTCAATCCATAATCAAGAATAATTAGGATTTCTAAAAAAAAAAAAAGAAAAAATCAAGGGTCCGTTCATAGGAAAACCCAACCTTTCCCCGCATCAGGCACTAATCTATTTTTAACGTCTAATTAGATCGGGGAATCATTTCAATTAAGAAGTTAAGCTCGTTGCTTTTTATTTTACCAGAATTGGAGCCAGGCTCTATCCATTTATTCACTAGACCCAGAAAATCGGAATTTTTTATTCCATTCCAAAAATCCAAAATAAGAAATTGATTTTATTACGACATGCTATTTTTTCCATTCATTACCCTTGAGGATCAGTCGTGGTCTTCTAGACTCTACCAAGAGTCTGGACGAATTTGTTGCTTCATCCAAATGTGTAAAAGATCATAGTCGCACTTAAAAGCCGAGTACTCTACCATTGAGTTAGCAACCCAGATAAAATAGGATCTTAGATACGATCGAAACCCAAAAATCAATGGAATTACACCGCACGCTCCTGTCAAAACATTGAACTAGCAAAACATTAAAAGAAAGATTTTATCGCCCATTAAAAACACTCAAATGCCAAAATGAACAGGTCCGGCTAAATTTCACTAAGGTTAAAAAAGGAGCGGCCCCAATCACGATAGCAAAATTGTCATTTTTTTAGCAATTTAGATTTCTTTATATAAAGAAATCTTGTATGAGAGTACATGCAAGAGGGACAACCCTATCATTTGAGCGAAGTGTAGACAGAAAAACCTAATATGGAGTGAGGATAAAGAGACCTATCTATCTACAAATTCTATTTGTTCAATAGACCTTTGTCAATGGAAATACAATGGTAAGAAAACAAATTAGATAGAAAAAGTAAATAAAATAAGGGCTTATGTTGGATTGGCACGACATAAATCCAGTCAAAAATAGGACTAAGAAAGAGGCAAATTGTGTCTAAATAATTAAACAACGAGGGATACTAGTGATCCTCTCCTACTTTTTTATTCATTTAGTTCTTCAATTAACTCAAAGTTCCTTCTTTTTCTTTAAAGAATTCTGCCTTCCTTAAAATATCATAAACAGTTCTTGTAGGTTGAGCACCCTTTTCAAGGAAATAGAGAATAGCTGGAACATTTAAACAAGTTTGATTCTTTATCGGATCATAAAAACCTACTTTTCGAAGATCTCTTCCTTCTCTTCGAGATCGAACATCAATTGCAACGATTCGATAGACAGCTTATTGGGATAGATGTAGCTAAACAATGCCCCCCCTAGAAACGTATAGGAGGTTTTCTCCTCATACGGCTCGAGAAAAAGATTCGAATTTCTGTCTATAATACAAGTAGATAGAAATTAGACTATGACTTGCATTAATTTCCTTACAGAAAAAACAAATTTCATTTATACTCATGACTCAAGTTGGTTAATTTTGACTGACAGACTTAAAAGGAAAAATCCTTCCAAATTTTTTGAGTCGTCTCTAAACTCTTTTCTTTGTCTCATCTCGAACGAATTGACTTTTATTCCTTATTCTGATCCAATTCTATTGTTGAGACAATTGAAAATCGCGTTTACTTGTTCCGGAATTCTTTATCTTTGATTTGTGAAATCCTTGGGTTTAGACATTACTTCGGGAATTCCTATTCTTTTTTCTTTCAAAAGAGTAGCAACATACCCTTTTTTTCTTATTTCCTTCGATAAAGCATTTCCCTCTTCTATAGAAATCGAATATGGGCGATTGATTCTGATAGACTTTTAATTGAAAGAGTTTTTCCAATCTTCCAAAATTGGACTTTCTTCTTATTTTAACCTTTCGATTTCTATATTAAGGATAGACTGACAAAGTTGGCCTAATTTATTAGTTTTCACTAACCCTAGATTCTTTCCCTTGATAAAAAATCAATTCTGTCCTCTCGAGCTCCATCGTGTACTATTTACTTACAAACAACCCAGCGCAAATTTGGTTCGGGACGAATAGAACAGACTATGTCGAGCCAAGAGCATTTTCATTACTATGGAAAATGATGGATAACAAAATCCACAATCGATCATGTCCTTCAAGTCGCACGTTGCTTTCTACCACATCGTTTTAAACGAAGTTTTACCATAACAAACATTCCTCTAATTTCATTGCAAAGTGGTATAGGGAATTGATCCAATATGGATGGGATCATGAATAGTCATTGGTTTAGTTTAGTTTTTTGTATACTAATTCAAACTTGCTATCTATGGAGAAATATGGATAAAAGAAATAAGTATTTATCGGGGAAGACTCCGCAAAGATCCAATTTATTTAAACCCATATTCTATCATATGAAGGAAACATAGTTCGAAAAAGACGAATAAACAAGTTTGCTTAAGACTTATTTTTTATTGAATTTCCATCCTCAACAGAGGACTCGAGATGGTCAATCCTGAAATGAGAAGCGAAGGATCGACTCTTCTCCAACAAATAAACTATCAACCTCAAAAAAAGTTTAATTAATTTAATTATTATATTAGAATTAGATTAGCAATATATTTTTCCATAACAAAAACAATTAACTATTAACTAAATAAACTATTCCAATGAAAAGATTGAAAGTTTTTTGGTAGTTATAGAATTCTCGTACTTCTTCGACTCGAATACCAAAAGAGGGAAAAAATGAAGTAAAAAAAACACATTTCGTGTAAAGTCAAATTAAGGCCTTTGCTTTTACTTATAGCATTCTTTCTTTTACCTAAAAGAAGCAACTCCAAATCAAAAATCAGGAGAAGTATGATTTTTGGAATCCATTCTATCCAACGAACAGTTCTTACCTTATCCTTACCAGAATGGATCATTCTGGATATTTAAAGAATCGCAGATCGAGATGGTTTTCGCTTAACCAAAGAGGGGCCCTTTTTACTAATAATATAATACAACAAAAATCTATCTCTATCATAAAGGGATAGGTCTCATTTTTTATACAGTGTTTTACGTCAAGTTTAAAATTTTTGCAATTAATTCGAAAGCCGAGTAGACAGAATATATGAATTTCTCTCTAATCCTCACATTCCATTGATTTAGAAATGGATATTTGCAAATCAGATAATATCTAAAATACAAAAATGGAGTTCCTATCCATAGAATAGAAACCCTTTTTCTTTTTTCGCAAGCCGATCTTGGTCAAAAGTTTTAAGACCTGTGCTGAAACTAAAAACTTCCTATTCTTTAATCTGGCCATGAAATATAGAATTAGGATACCCCCTTTATTTTCTTTTTATTTACTTACTTTAGTTCTTTAGTTCGGGAAAAAGAAATAGGGGGTCCTTCTTTTCTTTCACATTAGATGTCAAATGTATCATGTAAGAATTCCCCCTTCATGGATATGGAGCATAAAGTTTATCTAAGAAGTTCGAATTTCAAAACACATATGAGTAATGAGTAGTAGTAGGGGCATATCCTGAATGTGACTGATAGACCCAATTTTTCATGAAAATAAAGATATTCAATTTGACTGGACTTGACACTTGATTATGTTTTCTGAGAAAGAAAAAGAATGCTTAGAAATGCATCTAATCTAAGAGTTCATAAGAGATAATTATTCTCTTTAATAAACTTTCTTTTGTCTCGTGTGGGGTACAATATGATTTCATCTTTCGTTTCATCAGAAAAAATCTGGGACGGAAGGATTCGAACCTCCGAATAACGGGACCAAAACCCGCTGCCTTACCACTTGGCCACGCCCCATTTCTGGTTTTATGCGACACTAATAAACACTATTATGTTTATTTGTTATTCGTCAATCCCACTTCAATTACATAAAAAATGAGGGATACTCTCTTGCTAGGATTCTAGACATGCGGATAATATAGAATCCAAAAAATGCATTGATCATTACATGGAATTCTATTAAGATATTATATGAAAGTCGAATTTCTTCCATTCTCATTTGAGAGTGCGAATACAAGGAGGTATTTTGCGTTTGGGAAAGTCCGAAGAAAAAAGGATTTTGAACCCGCCTTTTCTTTTTTCCCTTAGAAAAATAACTCAATCAAAATCCAATTATCTACTCTACAAGAACGAAATGCTTGTTATGCCTAATATACTTAGTTTAACCTGTATCTGTTTTAATTCTGTTCTTTATCCGACTAGTTTTTTCTTCGCCAAATTGCCCGAAGCTTATGCCATTTTCAACCCCATCGTGGATTTTATGCCTGTCATACCTATACTCTTTTTTCTATTAGCCTTTGTTTGGCAAGCTGCTGTAAGTTTTCGATGAAATCTTTACTACTCTGTTCTGTCTGCCAAATTGAATGATGTATTCATTCCAAAAAAATTCTAAAAATGAATAAAAGCCGAGAAGTCTTATATTATGAACCTTCGATTCTAAAATTCGAATTCTTCTACATTGAATGTATAGCTGCAGCAATAAATTGGGATCCGCCTTTCTACCCCACCCCCTGCACCTACGTTGAGCAGGTACCTTTAGGTACCCACACAATACCTAACCTAATTTTTGATATTGATAAGAGTGCTTATTATAAATCAATTCTTGCAATTTTTTTCCAGAATTGATTTTTGCATTTTTAGGTGTAAAAATAAACAAAACCCATCCTAGTGGATCTGTGTGGTAAGGAAAAACGGGTAATCTATTCCTTAAAAAAAAATCTTGGAGATTATGTAATGCTTACTCTCAAACTTTTTGTTTATACAGTAGTGATATTCTTTGTTTCCCTCTTTATCTTTGGATTCTTATCTAATGACCCAGGACGTAATCCTGGGCGTGAGGAGTAAAAATCCAAATTTTTTTGGAATTTTTTCTTACAAATTGGATTTGTTTCGTACATTTATCTATGAGAAAATCCGGGGGTCAGAATTCCTTCCAATTCGAAAGTCCCAAATGATCCGAGGGGGCGGAAAGAGAGGGATTCGAACCCTCGGTACAAAAAAATTGTACAACGGATTAGCAATCCGCCGCTTTAGTCCACTCAGCCATCTCTCCCCGTTCCAAATCGAAAGGTTTCCGTGATATGACAGAGGCAAGAAATAACGATTGCAAAAAATCCTTCCTTTTTCTTTCAAAAGTCCATAAAAATTATATTGCCAATTCCATTTTAATTATATTCTTTTTTCTTAATGTTAATAAAAAAAAGAAGAAAATTCTTGTTTTTTCTTTCTAAAATTCGATATTGGCTGAGAAACAATCAGATAGATTTTCTCTTCAGCGGGCATTTTCATATAGGACTTGTTATAATAAAACAAGCAGGTTATATAAAAAATAAAAAACTCTTTTTTCGATTATTTATAAACAAAACAAAAAGGGTTCTTATCAAACCCACCATAAAATTGGAAAGAAAGATAAAGTAAGTAGACCTGACTCCTTGAATGATGCCTCTATCCACTATTCTGATATATAAATTCGATGTAGATGAAATTGTATAAGCGGATTTTTTGTATTTCCTTAGACTTAGACCGCGCAAGGCAAGAATTTTTCGCTATTTACGATTTCATATTCTTGTTACTAGATGTTCTATAGGAATAAGAAGAAATCGCAACTCCTTTCCGCTACACATAAAAATGGATTTCGAAAGTCAATTTTTTTTTCAATATCTTTCTTTTTTTTCAGAATCCAATTTTTGTTCTTCCACCCATGCAATAGAGAGCGAGTGGGAAAAGAGGGGTTACTTTTATTTTCATTTTTCCTTAACTTAAAAGATAGGCTTTGAAATAGGAGTCATGGAATAATGCTGAATTCAAATGTTTATTTCTATAGTATAAGAAAAACTAATCGAATCAAATTCATGGATTTACCACGACCTCGGTTGTGACCCCATAGATAAAAATGAAAAATTTCTATCTTCGAGACCTTTGAAAAAGGGCATTGAACGAGAAAGAAATCGTCCACAGATAATCAAACTATCGTATGCCTTGGAAGTGATATGAGGTGCTCGGAAATGGTTGAAGTAATTGAATAGGAGGATCACTATGACTATAGCCCTTGGTAGAGTTACTAAAGAAGAAAATGATCTATTTGATATTATGGACGACTGGTTACGAAGGGACCGTTTCGTTTTTGTAGGATGGTCCGGCCTATTGCTCTTTCCTTGTGCTTATTTCGCTTTAGGGGGTTGGTTTACAGGGACAACTTTTGTAACTTCTTGGTATACCCATGGATTGGCTAGTTCCTATTTGGAAGGTTGTAATTTCTTAACCGCGGCAGTTTCCACCCCTGCCAATAGTTTAGCACACTCTTTGTTGCTACTATGGGGCCCGGAAGCGCAAGGGGATTTTACTCGTTGGTGTCAATTAGGCGGTCTGTGGACTTTTGTCGCTCTCCATGGGGCTTTTGCACTAATAGGTTTCATGTTACGTCAATTTGAACTTGCTCGGTCTGTTCAATTACGGCCTTATAATGCAATTTCATTCTCTGCTCCAATCGCTGTTTTCGTTTCCGTATTCCTTATTTATCCACTGGGGCAATCTGGTTGGTTCTTTGCGCCGAGTTTTGGCGTAGCAGCGATATTTC